CAATAGGGAAATCCCAATTCATTGGGCCTTTCGATACAATAAAATAGAAAGCCCCAAGGGCGCCATATTCTAGGAGCCCAAACTATGTGATTGAATAAATCCTCTTCTATCTGTTGCGGGTCGAGGGCTCCTTCTACTTCCCCTTCTTCAAACTCCGATTCGTATTTTTCATAGATAAATCTATGATCAACGATAGAACAAGATCCATTTTGCATCATATCTAAAGGATTCCTTGGTTCGGGCCGAAGAAGCAATGTTACTCGATCATTATCAAACTGACTGCAATCTTTTTCTGTCCATGAGGATCCCCCCAGAGCACCTTCTACTTCTAATAGGCCCTGAACTAGATCAGAAGCATTCTCAACGAGTCCATAAGAAGTGATCCCATTTTTTTCATCGGGTCCGGGTAGAGACCAAAGGTCTTGGGCGACCGATCCGGCAGAACAACTCAAAAGATAAAGAAGTATCGTTAATTTCTTCATGCTCATTCCAAGTTCGAAGTACCATTTGTACAAATAAGAATCCCTTTCGTTACATGATTTCTTCTTCATATAGATAGATATAGGATCTATGGGGCAATTACTTAGAAGTACATTTTGTGCAACAGCCCTTCCTATCTGATAGAAAAGGATCTCATGATCCTGAACCGATCTTACCTGGGATCGCAAATCCCAAGTTTGTCTATGAAGAGCGGATCTAATTGTATTAGTGTCTATAATTGATTTATTCTGTGTAATACTAATCGCTAAGGCCTCATTGGTAAGTGCTACAAGATCTCGTGCATTGGAACCCATGGTTATGGACCCGAATTCATTAGTATGGAACATTTTCTTTTCCAAGTGAAATCCCTTAGTATATGAAAGATTGAAAAAGTGCTTTCGTTGTTGTGGAATAAGAAGCCTTCGTATCTTAATGCATGTATTTAATTTATTCGGAACTATTAGAGCGGGATCCACTTTTGGGGGAATATGAGTCGAAGCAATAACAAGAATATTTCTAGTGGAACATCTTTCACAATCCCTGGATAGATAGTTCACTAATAGACCGAGGGATAAGTAATTCGACTCATTCACATCCAGATCATGAATGTTTGGAATCCATATTATGCAAGGAGACATTGCTTTTGCTAATTCGAATTGAAGAGTGATAGAAAATCGGTCTATTTCCGGCATCATATCCGTAGTTAGCGCATTCATCAGAGTTAGCAGCTCCGTATCGAGGTCAAGATCGATATCGTCACTAGCATCAATCTCGTCAATATCATCAATATTGTCACTATCATCAATATCGATATCATCAATAAGAAACCCTTTAGGCTTGTTATCCAGGAACTTGTTCAGAAATACCAAAGGAACATAGGAGTTTGTCACTAGGTATTTGACCAAATAGGAGCGTCCAGTTCCTATAGAACCTATCACTAAAATACCCCTAGAGGGGGATAGGGCTAAGCGGAGCGAAAAGGGTTTTTCATGAGACGGGAAATGAAAACTATTAGCCCCACACGGGGTTTGTGAATAAGTGATTGTCTGATAATGAGCAAGGAATATCCGTCTTTCTGCTAAACAGGATGTATTGAACTCATAATTTATTAGACACTTTTTATGAATGTCAACTAAATATCGTAAGTAAATTGCTCCCGGGTGTTCAATCATTTGATAACCCGAGTCGTTCTTTGATAAATGATCACTAGATAAATAATCACTATGAGTCAGACTCAATAGAATTTGATCAATCCCTTTTTCTGTCGTTAAGGTGGAGAACTGAACCAAAAATTCTCGTTCTTCATCATCAATCGAATCACTGTTCGCAACCCAGGATTCCATTTTATCATCAATCCAATCACTGTTCACGTTTTTTCTTTTTCTTATCAATGAATAGATCTCTTTACTTGTATGACTTAGATGTCTCGTATTTCTCGAAAAAGTGATTCGATTGGTGGGATTTGGTATGATACTTATGAGATCGATGAAATTGATATTCAAATATTTCTTCTTAGAACGGATTGATTTGACCCCATAAGCGGGATCACCACCCAATAGCATGTTGCCGCCAGAAACAGAACCCCGGATTTCTTCTAGAGAATCTCCTAATTGTTCCAGAGCAACTAGAAACAGATTCTTTAACCAGAAAGAATTCAGTTCAGATGTAGGATACCTATCCAGAAGTTTTCGCAACTCAATCATGTATGGTGGAATCATCAAAGATTTGACCTTTTCGAACTCTGTCTGTAACTCACTAGAGGCTCGGCAAACAAAGAGAAGATGTGTACGAACGAGATATCCAACAAGAAGAAGAAGGAAAAGGCTTGAATAGAGGAACTCATGAACATTTGGCAATCTCAGATGTGTCGATATCAATGGTGACTCATTATTTCGATGAATCATTTCTTCGAACATAAGAAAATTATGTAAACACTTTCTCGAAATTTCGCTTATCAGATTCCATTGTCGAAGACACCCTTTTTTCTGAAGAATTCGCCATGATATATCTGATCCATACA